GTCAAAGTGATGGAAAAGAAAGGATCTCTTTTACGTATCCGGCCAGTTTGGCAACTTTTTTGGAAATGATACAAAAAAAAATGTCTTTTTTCACAACAGAAAAACTAGGAGCCTCTGATGAATTGTATAATCATTGGAATTACACCAATGAACAAAAAAAAAACAACTTCACCAAGGAGTTTAGAAATAGAATAGAAGTTTTAGATAAAGGATATCTTTTTCTGGATGTACTCGAAAAAAGGACTCGATTGTGTAATGGTAAGACTAAAAAAGAATACTTACCTAAAATATATGATCCTTTTGTGTATGGACCTTATCGTGGAAGAATCAAAAAATTATTTTCACCCGCAATCCTAAATAAAACTTATATAAAAAATAAGAGAGGAACAAGTTGGATAAATAAGATTCACGGTCTACTTGTTATTAATGATTTTCAAGAATTTGAACAGACAATAGACAGATTGAATCGAAAATCATTTTCAACAGAAAAAGCCCGGTCTTTATTTCCAGAACACAAACGAGAGCAAATTGATTCAGAAAACCGAATCACAATTTTAAAATTTTTATTCGATGCAGTTATAACCGATCCCAACAATCAAATAATTAGAAAAAAATCGATTAGAATAAAAAAAGAAATTAGTAAAAAAGTTCCCCGGTGGTCATACAAATTAATCGATAATTTAGAACAAGAGGAGACAGAACACGAAGGACGTGTACCAGAAGAACATGCAATTCGTTCACGAAAAGCCAAACGTCTAATGCTTTTTACTGATACGAAGCCAAATTTTCCTACTTATCCTAATACAAACTATACTAATAATCTTGCTCAAGTGGAGGAGACTACTTTGCTACGTTATGTGCAAAAATCGGATTTTCGTCGAGATATAATCAAAGGTTCCATGCGCGCACAAAGACGTAAAACCGTTATTTGGAAACTGGTTCAAGCAAATGTCCATTCCCCCCTTTTTTTGGACAGAATAGACAAAACGTTTTCTTTTTCTTTTAATATTTCCGCACTGATGAAAGTAATTTTTAGAAATTGGATGTGGAAAAATAAAGACCAAAAACTTTCTGATTATACACACAAAAAGACAAAAAGAGAAAAATATAAAATAAACGAAAAAGCACGTAGAGAAATAGCAGAAACCTGGGAAAACATGTCATTTGGTCAAGCCCTAAGAGGTTATGTGTTAGTAACCCAATCGATTCTTAGAAAATATATTATATTACCTTCATTGATAATAGCTAAAAATATTGTCCGCATGCTATTATTCCAATTTCCCGAGTGGTCCGAGGATTTAAAAGATTGGAATCAGGAAATGCATGTTAAATGCACCTACGGTGGTGTTCAATTATCCGAAACAGAATTTCCGAAAAACTGGTTAACGGACGGTATGCAGATAAAGATCCTATTCCCTTTTCGCCTGAAACCCTGGCATAGATCTAAGATACAATCCCCCCATAAAGATCCAATAAACAAAAAAAGTGGACAAGAAAATGATTTTTGTTTTTTAACAATTTGGGGAACGCAAACCGACCGGCCTTTTGGTTCTCCCCGAAAACAACGTTCGTTTTTTGAACCCATTTTTAAAGAACTCAAAAAAAAAATTATAAAATGGAAAACTAAGTCTTTTCTCGTTTTAAGAGTTTTAAAAGAACGAACAAAATTGCTTCGAAAGGTCGCAAAAGAAACAAAAAAATGGGTCATCAAAAGGATTCCATTTCGAAAAGGAAGAATAAAAGAACTTTCAAAAAAAAACTTATTTAGATTGAGAGAAATAGATGAATTGGGCGCAACTAAAAACAATTCGATAATCAGTAATCAGATGATTCACGAAGCGTCTATTGAAATTCCATCTATGGATTGGACAAATTTCTCACTGACAGAACAAAAACTGAAAGATCTGGCTAATAGAACAAGCATAATCAGAAATCAAATAGATAAAATTACAAAAGAAAAGAAAAAAGGATCGCTAACTCAAGAAATAAATATTAGTTCGAACAAAACAAATTATTGTGCTAAAATATTAGAATCATCAAAAAAAATTTGGCAGATATTAAAAAAAAGAAATACTCGATTAATCCGCAAATCCTATTTTTTTATAAAATTTTTCATTCAAAAGATATACATAAATATTTTTCTATCTATCCTTACTATTCCAAGAATCAATCTAAAACTTTTTCTTGAATCAAGAATAAAAAAAATGAAAATTTTTGATAAAAACGTCCACAATAATGAAGCAAATCAGGAAATAATTAAAATAATTAATAAAACAAATAAAAAAAAAATTCACTTTATTTCGACTATAAAAAAATCACTTTCTAAGATTAGTAATAAGAATTCAAAGATTTCTTGTGATTTATCGTCTTTCTCACAATCACAAGCATATGTATTTTACAAATTGTTACAAGCCCAAGTGATTAACTTTTATAATTTAAGATCCGTTCTTCAATATCATGGAACATCTCTATTTCTTAAGAATGAAATAAAAGATTTTTTTGAAAAACAACGAATATTTAATTACGAATTAAGACATAAACCTTTTTGGAATTTTGGAATAAATCAATGGAAAAACTGGTTAAGCGGTCATTATCAATATGATTTATCTCCGATTAGATGGGTTAGGTTAGTACCACAAGAATGGCGAACTAGAATCAATCAACACTGTATGGCTCAAAATAAGGATTTAACTAAAATAGATTTATATGAAAAAAACAGATTAACTCATTGCGAAAAACTAAATTTTTTTGAAGCAGACCCATTACAGAATCAAAACTATAATTTTAAAAAACACTCTAGATATGATCTTTTATCATATAAATCGATTAATTATGAAGATAAGAAAGACTCGTATATTGATAGATCACTAGTCCAAGTAAATAATAAAGAAGAATTTTTTTATAATTACAATAGAAAGAAAGGCAAATTTTTTGCTATGTTGGGAGGTATCCCTATCAATAATTATCTAAGAGAAGATGATATTATGGATATGGAGAAAATTTCGGATAGAAAATATGTTGATTGGAGAATTCTCCATTTTTTCCTTAGAAATAAGGTCGATATTGAATCCCGGGTTGATTGGATGGGAATGAATGAAGAAATACTAAGTCGTCCTATATCAAACTCAAACCCGGAGCCTTGGTTCTTCCCAGAATTGGGGCTACTTTGTAATGCATATAGAATGAAACCCTGGATCATACCAATCAAATTACTGCTTTTCCCTTTTAATGGAAATGAAAATGGTAAGAAAAATATAACTGAAAAAAAAAAGGCAGATCTTTTTATATCCTTGAATCAAAAAAAATATCTTGACCTTGTGAATCAAAGTCAAAAAGAAAAAGAACCCGCAGGCCAGGGGAATCCGAGATTAGATGCACAAAAGCAAGTAAGTCTTGGATCAGTAGCAGAGCTTGATGACTTCTTAAAAAAAAAATTGTGTTTTCAGTTGAGATGGGATGATTCTTTAAATCAAAAAATAATCACTAATATCAACATATATTCTCTTCTGAGTCGACTGATAAATCCTAAAAAAATTGTTATCTCCTCTATTCAAAAGGGAGAAATCCATCTGAATATTTTAATACTTCAGAAGTATTTAACTCTTACCGAATTGATGGAAAAGGGAATGTTGATTATCGAACCCCTTAGTCTGCCTGTAAAAAATGATGGACAATTTTTTATATATCAAACCGTAGGTATTTCATTGGTTCATAAGAATAAGCGCAAAATTCCTAAAAGATACCGAGAGAAGGGATATGTTGATAAGAAAAATTTTGATGAATTCATTGCAAGACATCAAAAAATGACTGGAAATAGAAACAAAAATCATTATGATTTGCTTGTTCCTGAAAATATTTTATTCCCTAAACGTCGTAGAGAATTGAGAACTCTAATTTGTTTCAATTCAAATAATCGAAATAGTATGCATAGAAATCCAATATTTTTTAATAACGTAAAAAACGGCGGTCACGCTTTGGATAAAAGCAAAGATCTCGCTAGAGAGAAAAAGAAACTAATTAAATTAAAGTTCTTTATTTGGCCCAATTATCGATTAGAAGATTTAATTTGTATGAATCGCTATTGGTTTAATACCAATAATGGCAGTCGTTTCAGTATGGTAAGGATACATATGTATCCACGATTGCAAATTCGTTAATAGTACGTGTATCATGTCCCATGTTTGGGATATGAAAACAAAGAAATGGACACATGTCTTGTCTTATATTCCAGTCTAATACTAATTTAATGATATATATATCAATTAGATCCATAAATGAATTAACAAAATCTTTTTTTTTTAGGTCTAACTTTTTCTCTTTTGCATAAATATACCATCCTTTTGGATCCCTAATCAACTTGAAAATTGGATTTATTATTGATTTTATGATTTTATAGGAAGTTCATAACGAACTTAAGATTTTTGTGTATATCAAATTCAAGTAACTAGCATTATTATTACTGATCAGTAAAATTCATATTAAATTAAAAAAAGGGGGGAGGTTCGTTTTATGGTAAAAAATTCATTCATCTCAGTTATTTTTCAAGAAAAAAAAGAAGAAAACTGCGGATCGGTTGAATTTCAAGTATTCCGTTTCACCAATAAGATACGAAGACTTACTTCACATTTAGAATTGCACAGAAAAGACTATTTATCTCAAAGGGGTCTACGGAAAATTCTGGAAAAACGCCAACGTCTGCTAGTTTATTTGTCAAAGAAAAATAGAGTACGTTATAAAGAATTAATTAGTCAGTTGAATATTCGGGAGTCCAAAAATCGTTAATTTGAAAAACAATTTTGAATTTTTTGATTTATTCGATTTTGAATCTTGATGAACTTCTTGTCGTTTTCAACAATTCATGTAAGAATGAATAGAGGAAAAACCAATGAGTATACTAGCTACAGAAAAAGACTTTATGATAGTCAATATGGGACCTCACCACCCATCAATGCACGGTGTTCTTCGTCTCATCGTTACTCTAGATGGTGAGGATGTTATTGACTGTGAACCTGTATTGGGTTATTTACACAGAGGGATGGAAAAAATTGCAGAAAACCGAACAATTATACAATATCTGCCTTATGTAACCCGTTGGGATTATTTAGCTACTATGTTCACAGAAGCAATAACTGTAAATGGACCAGAACTGTTGGGAAATATTCAAGTACCTAAAAGGGCTAGCTATATCAGAGTAATTATGTTGGAATTGAGTCGTATAGCTTCTCATCTGTTGTGGCTTGGCCCTTTTATGGCAGATATTGGTGCACAGACTCCTTTCTTCTATATTTTCAGAGAAAGAGAATTAGTATATGATCTATTCGAAGCTGCCACCGGTATGAGAATGATGCCTAATTATTTTCGTATCGGAGGAATAGCGGCTGATTTACCTCATGGTTGGATAGATAAATGTTTTGATTTCTGCGATTATTTTTTAACCGGGGTTGTTGAATATCAAAAACTTATTACGCGAAACCCTATTTTTTTAGAACGAGTTGAAGGAGTAGGCATTGTTGGTGGAGAAGAAGCAATAAATTGGGGTTTATCGGGACCAATGCTACGAGCGTCTGGAATAGAATGGGATCTTCGTAAAGTTGATCATTATGAGTGTTATGACGAATTTGATTGGGAAGTCCAGTGGCAAAAAGAAGGAGATTCATTAGCTCGATATTTAGTCCGAATCGGTGAAATGACGGAAGCCATAAAAATTATTCAACAGGCTTTGGAAGGAATTCCGGGGGGACCCTATGAGAATTTAGAAATCCGGTGCTTTGAGAGAGAAAGCGATCCAGAATGGAATGATTTTGAAGATCGATTCATTAGTAAAAAACCTTCTCCGACTTTTGAATTGCCGAAACAAGAACTTTATGTAAGAGTCGAAGCCCCAAAAGGAGAATTGGGAATTTTTATGATAGGAGATCAAAGTGGTTTTCCTTGGAGATGGAAAATTCGCCCACCGGGTTTTATCAATTTGCAAATTCTTCCTCAATTAGTTAAAAGAAGGAAATTGGCTGATATTATGACGATATTAGGTAGTATAGATATCATTATGGGGGAAGTTGATCGTTGAAATGATAATTGATACAACAGAAGTACAAGATATCAATTCTTTTTCCAGATTAGAATCCTTACAAGAGGTCTCCGGGATCATATGGATGCTTGTCCCTATTTTTACTCCTGTATTGGGAATCACAATAGGCGTACTAGTAATTGTGTGGTTAGAAAGAGAAATATCTGCAGGAATACAACAACGTATTGGGCCTGAATACGCCAGCCCTTTGGGAATTCTTCAAGCTTTAGCAGACGGGACAAAACTACTTTTCAAAGAGAATCTTCTTCCATCTAGAGGAAATACTCGTTTATTCAGTATTGGACCATCTATAGCAGTCATAGCAATTCTACTAAGTTATTCAGTAATTCCTTTTAGTTATAACCTTGTTTTAGCTGACCTCAATATCGGTATTTTTTTATGGATTGCCATTTCAAGTATTGCTCCTATTGGACTTCTTATGTCCGGATATGGATCAAATAATAAATATTCCTTTTTAGGTGGTCTGCGAGCTGCTGCTCAATCGATTAGTTATGAAATACCATTAACTTTATGTGTTTTATCAATATCTCTACGTGCGGTTCGCTAAAACCTAAGCTTTTCTTTTTCCTATTCTTTTCTTTTTCGCTCTAGAAAAAAAAAAAAAAAAGAAATTGAAGAGATATCTTGATTTTTTTATTCATTTATTTATTCTTTCGGTTAATAAAAGAAATTCGATAGTTATATATAGTTATATATTAGATAGTTATATATGAGTGAAAGAAAACAACTTCTAAATTCGCAGTAAAAGTGGATTGAGTCTCATTTCCTATGTACAAGAGTTAAGGGGAAGTAAACAAAAGTGGAAGAAGCGCTTTACCCCAAGATTGGTTGATTGGTCATCCTAGCTTGAAGCGGGCTCAAAAGATCAACCGTATGGCATTTTCACTGGGGGTTGTATGTATTACAATACATAGATTCCAAAACGGGGGATTGAAAAAAACAAAATGGGTGGATAGTAAGGAACACCAAAATACACACAACGGATTAGTAATGGAGATTATGTAAATTATCTAAAAGGATACTTCTGCATAACATAAACAGAATACTAATTGGGGCTTTAAGTTGGTAGAAATGATCAGGCAGTACTCCCCACAATTCCGATCCAGAGTATGCTCCTATCCACGAATTAAAGAAATGACTATCAGGAACGAAATAATCCTTTACTTTTTTTAAGCCCCCCCTTTTTCTCCGAAAGAAGAAGAGGAACAAAAAAAGTAGAACAAATATAGAATTACAATATAAAAAAAAAAAGGGATCCTTTTATTCTTTCTTTCATATATTCATATAAATCAAATCATTCATGAACTAATGGAATGTCTAATTCTTTTTCGGAATCAAAATAAAAGGATGGGTTGAAATATCTATTGATATTTCTACAAGGAGTATTTTATTGAAGGGTTGATTAAGTTATTACTCAACACAGAAAAATTGAAATTATTAAAGGATGAGATTAATTCAGAAATCCTCTTTTTTTTATCCTTATAGCAGTCTTTTTTTTATCCTTATAGCAGACAGAATTCCATTGGTATAATTGGGGCCCGTCCGCTAGATTTTCATTTTGACTCTATCTATCCTATAACCATATCAAGATAACTAATACTGGCCCGGTCCTTACATTTATTTGTGGCCCTGAGGAGCCGTATGAGGTGAAAATCTCATGTACGGTTTTGTAATAGCGATGGGAACAGTAATGTTCTCACCGACTATGATTATCTAACAGTTCAAGTACAGTTGATATAGTTGGTGCGCAAGCAAAATATGGGGTTTGGGGGTGGAATTTGTGGCGTCAACCTATAGGGTTTATCGTTTTTCTAATTTCTTCCCTAGCGGAATGCGAGAGATTACCTTTTGATTTACCAGAAGCAGAAGAAGAATTAGTAGCAGGTTATCAAACCGAATATTCAGGAATCAAATTTGGTTTATTTTACGTTGCTTCCTATCTAAATCTATTAGTTTCCTCATTATTTGTAACAGTTCTTTACTTGGGCGGTTGGAATCTTTCCATTCCATATATATTTGTTCCTGAGCTATTTGAAATAAATAAAGCGGATAGAATCTTTGGAACGACAATTGGTATCTTTATTACATTAGCTAAAACTTATTTGTTCTTGTTCATTCCTATTACAACAAGATGGACTTTACCTAGACTAAGAATGGACCAACTATTAAATCTTGGCTGGAAATTTCTTTTACCTATTTCTCTCGGTAATCTATTATTAACAACTTCTTCCCAACTCCTTTCCCTGTAAAGAAAAAGGGAATACGATATTTGCCATTTGTCTCAAACAAAAGAAAGAAAGAAACTCAAATTATTCAGAGATATTCACGATATGTTCCCTATGGTAACTGGATTCATGAATTATGGTCAACAAACAATACGAGCTGCAAGGTACATTGGTCAAAGTTTCATGATTACCTTATCCCAAGCAAATCGTTTACCTGTAACTATTCAATATCCTTATGAAAAATTAATCACATCGGAGCGTTTTCGCGGTCGAATCCATTTTGAATTTGATAAATGTATTGCTTGTGAAGTATGTGTTCGCGTCTGTCCTATAGATCTGCCTGTTGTTGATTGGAAATTGGAAACAGATATTCGAAAGAAACGATTGCTTAATTACAGTATTGATTTTGGAATTTGTATTTTTTGTGGTAACTGCGTTGAGTATTGTCCAACAAATTGTTTATCAATGACTGAAGAATATGAACTTGCTACTTACGACCGTCATGAATTGAATTATAATCAAATTGCTTTAGGTCGTTTACCAATGTCAGTAATTGACGATTTTACAATTCGAACAGTTTTGAATTCGCCTCAAAGAAAAAATGGGTAAACCTCTTAATTTCCAATTACTAAGGTTCAGTTTTGGTATATTTGTATTGAAAGTCTATTAATATATACATAATATACATAATTTTTTCGAACTATATAGGTTCAATTTCAAATTTCCATTTCGAATAAAGAAAAGAACGAAATTGATCCAATAGCTGTACCCGCAGCAATTCCCACTTAGTAGATTAGAATTTAATTCAATTGGGAATGTCTCATAAAAAAATTTTTCCCGGTCGGTTCAATAAGGTCATGAAAAACATTTCGATTTTTTTATTTCTTATTTTAATATAATGGATTTGCCTGGACCAATACATGATTTTCTTTTAGTTTTTCTGGGATCGGGTCTTATATTAGGAGGTCTGGGAGTGGTATTACTTACCAACCCCATTTATTCGGCCTTTTCTTTGGGATTGGTTCTTGTTTGTATATCCTTATTCTATATTCTATCAAATTCCCATTTTGTAGCTGCCGCACAGCTCCTTATTTACGTGGGAGCTGTAAATGTTTTAATCATATTTGCTGTAATGTTCATGAATGGTTCAGACTATTCCAACGATTTTCATTTTAATCTTTGGACTATTGGTGATGGGGTTACTTCCCTGGTTTGTACAAGTATTTTTTTTTCGCTAATCACTACTATTCTAGATACGTCGTGGTACGGGATTATTTGGACTACACGATCCAACCAGATTATAGAACAAGATTTGATAAGTAATACTCAACAAATTGGAATTCATTTATCAACAGACTTTTTTCTTCCATTTGAACTCGTTTCAATAATTCTTTTAGTTGCTTTGATAGGTGCAATTGCCGTGGCTCGTCAGTAAAAAATCTTTATAACTAGCAACAGCAATCCAAATTCAACCTTTTTCTGTGTTATCACATCTTTTTCCCTTCAATTCTAGTTGAATAGTATTCATGTTTGAATAGTATTCATGTATAAATAGAAAATCAAAATAGAAATTTTTTTATTCGATCTACTATCAATATATTTTTTTGTTCCGTACTTGTTATATTCTAAGTAATCGAATTACTTGAATTATTGTTCATATTGAAATGAATCGAAATTGGTACGGAGTTGGTCAATGATGCTCGAGCATGTACTTGTTTTGAGTGCCTATTTATTTTCGATCGGTATCTATGGATTGATCACGAGCCGAAATATGGTTCGGGCCCTGATGTGTCTTGAACTTATACTAAATGCGGTTAATATAAATTTCGTAACATTCTCTGATTTTTTTGATAGTCGACAATTAAAAGGAGATATTTTCTCAATTTTTGTTATAGCTATTGCAGCCGCTGAAGCAGCTATTGGATCAGCTATTGTTTCCTCAATTTATCGTAACAAAAAATCGACTCGTATCAATCAATCGACTTTGTTGAATAAGTAGTATTTAGAATAATAGCCATCAATTCAACTTAGCATATATAATATGTCGTAACCTCGATCATGTTTGTGAAACCGGAAGAAATAAAAGTATCCTTGTTCCCTCTTAGGAGTTGATCCAGAAGTGGATTAATTAGAAAAATTCTGGTAAATCATTGATTCATCTGGTGTTTAAATATATGATGTTTCCAAATTGACTAGATCGAAAATTTAAGAGTTCAAAAATTGATAGATCCAATGTCACATTCAGTAAAGATTTATGATACATGTATAGGGTGTACTCAATGTGTCCGAGCTTGCCCCACAGATGTATTAGAAATGATACCTTGGGACGGATGTAAAGCAAAGCAAATTGCTTCGGCTCCAAGAACAGAGGACTGTGTTGGTTGTAAGCGATGTGAATCCGCCTGTCCAACGGATTTCTTGAGTGTTCGAGTTTATTTATGGCATGAAACAACTCGAAGCATGGGTCTAGCTTATTGATATTGATACGTTCCCGAAAATACCACTTGAATACATTTTGAATACAGTTTCTTTTTTTTACCGATTACCCACAAAACCCCGTACTCGAAAAGAAAATAAGAATATATTCTCTTTTCGAGCACGGGGTTTTATGGTCCAAGTGTATCTTGTCTTTACCACGAATTATTTTCCTTGGTTAACAATAATTGTAGTTTTTCCAATCGCCGCGGGTTCTTTAATTTTCTTTCTCCCTCATAGAGGAAATAAGGTGACGAGAGGGTATACCATATATATATGTGTCTTAGAACTCCTTCTAACGGCCTATGCATTCTGTTATCATTTCCGATTGGACGATCAATTAATACAGCTGGCAGAGGATTATAAATGGATCAACTTTTTTGATTTTGACTGGCGATTGGGAATAGATGGACTTTCCCTAGGACCTATTTTACTGACGGGATTTATTACCACTTTAGCTACTTTAGCGGCTCGGCCAGTTACTCGGAATTCCAGACTATTCCATTTCCTGATGTTAGCGATGTACAGCGGCCAAATAGGACCATTTTGTTCTCGGGACCTTTTACTTTTTTTCATCATGTGGGAGTTAGAATTAATTCCCATTTATCTACTTCTATCCGTGTGGGGTGGAAAGAAACGTCTTTATTCAGCTACAAAGTTTATTTTGTACACTGCAGGAGGTTCCGTTTTTCTATTAATAGGTGTTTTGGGTATCGGTTTATATGGTTCCAATGAACCAACATTAAATTTGGAAACATTGGCTAATCAATCGTATCCCGTGGCACTGGAAATAATATTCTATATTGGATTTCTTATTGCTTTTGCTGTCAAATCACCGATTATACCCTTCCATACATGGTTACCAGACACCCACGGAGAGGCGCATTACAGTACTTGTATGCTTTTAGCCGGAATCTTATTAAAAATGGGGGCGTATGGGTTGGTTCGGATCAATATGGAACTATTACCGCGCGCTCATTCTATATTTTCTCCCTGGTTCATGATAGTAGGTACAATGCAAATAATTTATGCAGCTTCAGCATCTCCTGGCCAACGGAATTTAAAAAAAAGAATAGCTTATTCCTCCGTATCTCATATGGGTTTCATAATTATAGGAATCGGCTCGCTAACCGATACAGGACTTAACGGAGCCATTTTACAAATAATTTCTCATGGGTTTATTAGTGCTGCACTTTTTTTCTTGGCAGGAACGAGTTATGATAGAATACGTCTTGCTTATCTCGACGAAATGGGCGGGCTGGCTATCCCAATTCCAAAGATATTCACGCTATTCAGTATCTTATCGATGGCTTCCCTTGCATTGCCGGGCATGAGTGGTTTTGTTGCGGAATTGATAATATTTTTGGGAATAATTACCAGCCAAAAATTTTTGTTAATGCCAAAAATCCTAATCACTTTTGTAATGGCAATTGGAATGATATTAACTCCTATTTATTCATTATCTATGTTACGGCAAATGTTCTATGGGTACAAGCTATTTAATGCTCCAAACTCTTATTTTTTTGATTCTGGACCACGGGAGTTATTTGTTTTGATCTCTATTCTTCTACCCGTAATAGGTATTGGTATTTATCCGGATTTCGTTCTCTCACTATCAGTGGACAAGGTCGAAGCTATTATATCTAATTTTTTTTATAGATAGTTTTCATGAATAAAACAAAAAAAAAAAAAAATGAAAAAGCAATTCCATGATTTAAAAAATAGTTCGTTGTCCAATGAAAAAAGAAGTCTTTTTTCTTCTCTTAAGTTTAAGTTAAATAAAAAAAAAACGAAGTAAAAAAAAATTGAATTTTAATTGTGACCAGACGCCTTTGGCCTTTGTAAGAACCTTTTGAATCACCACACCGTTTGATTCAAAAGGTTCTCGGCGTCTTACACTAAGGTTCGTTTCGATATATGCGCTGTCCTATATTTGTATTCATCAAGCCCTTTCTTCTTCAATTCAAGTAGATGTTAATTAAATGAACCATAACTATGTAACCCTATTCCTAATAGATTGACCCCAAAATAGCATATCCAAATTATAAGAAAGCCCAGAGAAGCCACAATTGCGGAATTTACACCTTCCAAATTTGTATTTGTTCGAGTATGTAAATAAATCCCGAATATAGTCCAAGTAATAAATGCCCAAGTTTCCTTGGGATCCCAATTCCAATATGATCCCCATGCTTCATTAGCCCATACTGCTCCCGAAAGAATACCTATGGTTAAAAAGATAAATCCTAAACTAATAATACGATAACTCCAACGATCCAATTGTTGAATCACTTGATACCTGTAAAAATTTCTAGCAGAAAGAAAATAAGTATTTAGTAAAAGATTACTTTTTTTATTCATGTATTGGATTTCGCCGAAGCAAAATGACTCATTTCCATTTAAAAAATTATTGCTTTTCCCAAAAATCCTTATAACTTTTCGAAATGTAATGACTAGCAGAGCTGTGGATAATAATGATCCACATAAAAGAGCTGCATAGCCTAATACCATCATACTTACGTGCATCATTAACCACTGGACTTGAAGAGCGGGTACTAATATGCCGGATTGATGCAGTTTGGTTAAAAAACCCGAAGTAGCAAAGCCTTGGGTAAAAATAGCACTTGGCGCGGTTATAGTGCTTAAATGATTTTTAGGATTTTTAAAATAGAAAATCCTATGAATAATGGAGAAACTCCATGAAAGAAAGATTAATGATTCATATAAATCACTTAATGGGAAATGCCTCGAATAAATCCAACGGGTGATTAATAATCCTGTTAGACAGAAAACAGTAGCTATCATCCCCTTTTCTGATGAATCATATAGTCCTTTGATGTCATCGACTAATAAGGTTATCAAATGAATTGTAATTCCAATTGAAACGACCGAAAAGGATATATGAGTTAATATATGCTCTAAAGTTGAAAATATCATAAATAAAAAAAAAAAAAAATGAAAAGCGAGAATCCCTTAAGTATACAGAATGGGAATCATAAATTAAATTCATTGGCGGGCTTTTTGTATATCTTTTCGAAGATGCTATGCCGCCACTCGGACTCGAACCGAGATGCTTTAGCACTGCTTCCTAAGAGCAGCGTGTCTACCGATTTCACCATAGCGGCTTGCTCAAAATAATAATAACCTATTTTTACCCAATCGTCGAGATTGAAAGACTCAATTTCAATGAAATCATTTTTATTTTTAGGAAGCATTCAAATTGATGAATAAAAAGTCATTTAAATAGAGATTGAAAGATTCCCCTTTTTGTCGTCTTATTTAGTTATTTAAGATTTCAGTTGTAACGGTTGTAACTAAATAGTTCTAACTTCAATCCAGGGAAAAACTAAAACAAAATGTTCTTTCCTTCCCTTTTTTTTTTTTTTCATTTTTTATAACTTTTGTATTGTTGTAATTGTTAGGTTTTTTTTTTCAGTATTAATTTGTGCTAGGATTTATCAAACCAATTAGGTTTTGGGTTGGACCATATTATATAAAATAGAAAAAATTTTTGATTTCTATCGTAATTGTAATTGTACTCGACTTCGAAAAATTTTTTCTAAATTCGAATTCTAAAGATATATATTTTTTGATTGATCCTTCCTTTCAAACATAGGATTTTTTTTGAATCACTTAAAATTTTCACACTATTCGTATACAATATCTGCCTAAATGGGAAAGGGTGCTTTTCGCAATTGGAATGCAAGTGCGAGATATGGGGTATATATAGTGATATAGTAATTCAGAAAAATAATCATTCAGAAAGTTACAAAAAAGTTTTATACTTAATCAATTAGTTTCAAATCAATTAGTTTTAACAACCCATTGATTTTTCCTAATGTTGGTTTTGCCTAAACATTTTATATCTCCTGTTTTATAGTCTAAATAGAAATAGAAAAGTATAAATAGAAAAAAAAAATTATTATTGTGTTATTTATAAGTGGGTGGGGTGATGGGGAAAATAAGAATCCCCATCTTGGGACTAAAAAAAATATTCAAATAAAAAGAAAGGTGAAACTTTTTAGTTTGTCTTGATTCTGTTTTCAAATAAAAAAAAAAAAAAGTACCATTTTTTCGAATTCAGTAGAGAAATCAATTGGTTCAAAACACTAGGGAATGTAAATCGTTACTTACTTTTTTTTAGTTCGATTTTCCTATTCTATATTATAGAGTATAAATTCGAAACGAAATTAACTCATTTTTCGAGTCAGGCTG